ACTTGAACTTGAAAGATAACCTAATAAGGCGAAAGAATGCTTGTATAATGAAAATGGGTTTATATGGATCTTTTGGGGTTGAAAGCACACATCAAAATGACATTGACATAAATTGACAAGGTAATATTTCCATTTTTTCATCAGAAGAGGCGTATCCTTTGAGACAAAAACGGATTTTCCTTGATATCTAATATAATGTATGAAAGGATCCTTGAGCAAGCATAGGCTGTCCCCCCAATCCTTAGTAAAGACTTCTACAAAATGTTCTATTTTTCCATAGAAATATATTCGCTCAAGAAAGACCTGATAAAATGTTAATCGGAAATGAAAGGATTGCTTACAAAGAAAAAATAAAACGGACTCGTATTCATATACATGAGAATTATATAAGAACAAGAAGAATCTTTGATTCTTTTTTACAAAAAAGGAAATAGATTTATTTGGAATAATAAGACTGTTCAAATTCCAATACTCGTGAAGAAAGAGTCGTAATAAATGCAAAGAGGAGGGATCTTTCACCCAATAGCGAAGGATTTGAACCAATTTTTCTAGATGGATGGGGTACGGTATTAGTCCCTCTGACAGATAATTTAAATGTGGGAATTTGCCCTCTAAAAAAGGAAATATTGAATGAATTGATCGTAAATTATGAGATTTTACTATTTCTGATCTTTCTAAAGAGGATACTAATCGTAAGGAAAATGGAATTTCCACAATAACTGCAAACCCCTCCGATATCATTTGAAAATACAAATTTTTGTTATACCTAAAAAATGTATTTTGGTTAGAATCATTAGCAGAAATAATCAAATGATTCTGTTGATACATTCGAGTAATTAAACGTTTTACGATTAGTAAACTATATTTATTGTCATAACCTACATTTTCTAACAAAATAGATCTATTTAAGTCACGATCATGAGCAAATGTATAAATATACTCCCGAAAGATAAGTGGGTATAGGAAGTCATTTTTTCGAGATCTATCTATTTCTAAATTTCTTTGAGATTTCTCTATTTTCATTTTTAATTCGATTTGATTGAAGCAAAGATAGGGAGTTTATTGGGTTATTAAATGATACATAGTGCGATACCATAAAAACAAAATAGTATAATATAAAAAGAATAGATACCTCGGAAATAGTTAAACTCACCAACGGACCCTCTATCCTCTCTTTTTTCCATCTAATTGGTTTATGTTCATTTCTAATTGGTTTATGTTCATTTATAGGGTAATAGGTGACTAGAAATCCTTTACTTTTTCAAGTCAATCACTCTTTTTTGATTTTGGAAAAAAAATTGCTTTATCAATATACTTTTTCTTCTACACATTCAACTCCCCTTCATAGTGGAGAATAGCTAATAGTTAGGACTCATTAAAAAAATCGAAAATCCACTCAAGAAAAAGCTTTTCCCGCACTAGGCACTAATCTATTTTTAACGTCTAATTAGATCGGAAAATCATTCAAATTAAGAACGGGAGCTCGTTGCTTTTTTATTTCCCTATATTTTTTATTTCCCTATAATTGGAGCCGCGGAGCTCTGTCCATTTATTAACTCGACCCAACCCCAACTTTGAATTTGAATTCATTTGTTTTTATGTTACGCACCAAGAATTCAAACAAGGTTTGTTTGGAGCCGATCCGGTAAGAATCAAATATTCTCAGAATTCTCCATTGATACGACATGCTGTTTTTTCCATTCATTCCTTTCAGGATCAGTCGTGGTCTTACAAATAATACCGATGGTATGGACGAATCCCTTTCTTCGTACAAATGTGTAAAAGCTGTTAGCCGCACTTAAAAGCCGAGTACTCTACCATTGAGTTAGCAACCCAAATACAAATAATTAGGTTATGTAGATAGAATCGGAATCAAAAATCAAAATAAATCAAAGAGAATAAATAAAGAGATTGAATCGTACGACACAATCAAAACATTAAACTAACAAGAAATGAACACGAAATGAAATAGAAAAATTTCTAATTGATTCAGATAAAAAAATAGATAAAGTTAAATTTAAATAAAGTATAGATAAAGTAAAGTATAGATAAAGTTAAATTTAAATAAAGTATAGATAAAGTTAAATTTAAATAAAGTATAGATAAAGTTTAATAAAGTCAAAATTTATAGATTATCTCTTGTCTCTTATGCTATCTATTCTTATATTTAAAATTGAAAATAATTTAAAAAATGGAAATATTCATTTTTATACATTTTTCTAATATAACAATACATTCAATACATTTCCATTTTTTTTTCCAATCAAAAAAAGACTTTTGTATCACAGCAAATCCAATAAACCTATCATTTCATTTGAATGAAGAAAAAAAAAAAAAACCAAACCACTGGAATAGATATAAATAAATCTACAGATAAGATCTAATTACCCAGATCGGATTATATTTATTTGATACACTGTTGTCAATATGAATGTAAATCCGTTAATAAAAAAATACACAATGAAGAAAACAAAAGAATTAATTCAAATTAACCCCATATTTTATTGATATTTTATTGAATCATATAAATATTTTTTGATTTCCAATACGAATATTAGCAAACCAATAAGATAAGACGAAGAAATAAGTAGTTCTCTTCGAATCTTCATCTTCAAGTGACTCGATAGGACCGAGTCGTGAATCCCACACTTCTTCAAGTACCAAGGACTCATAAAAAATCATTAAATTAAAAGAATTTAATTAAAAAATAGCTTATCTAGATATCATTATTTGAATAACGTTTTATAGTTTATAGTAAGGACTCCGTTTTATCATCATAAAAGAGATAAATCCCATATTCAGATTCAGATTAAACCATCAATGATTTAAAATAAAACAAATGAATAGGTCGAAAAATAAATGTGTAACATATGTATTTTCTTTGTTTGTTAATGAGATTCGAACAGACATTGAAAATGATCATGGGGTGTGGGATAATGAATGAGAAATCAAATTCAAATAAAGAACGATTCCATCTTATTGGATGCTAGACTCTCTTTTTATAGGTACAAAGCCAAAGAGGTTCAGATGAATTCATTGTTTCCTTTTTTTTTTTTACCCTAAACCAGCCCGAGGATAAAGATATAATGAAAAACCCGTCTTACTTTTGTTGTTCAAAAAAACAATCTTTATTTTGATATATATAATTTTGATATAGAAAATAAATATGCTCTGGGACGGAAGGATTCGAACCTCCGAATGGCGGGATCAAAACCCGTTGCCTTACCGCTTGGCCACGCCCCATTTCTATTTTGATTCAAAACTAATAAAATTAATATTGGTATTGGTTCTTTGTCAATTCCCGTCCCCAAAAATTTCTATGAACTGGATTAGCTTGTTGTTCGTATTTTGATATGTGTAGATATAGAATTAAACTGAATTTATTGATCATAATATAGAATTCCATTAATATATTGTATGAAAATATGATTTCTTTTATTCTTTTTTTAGCTGATAATTGAAGGATTTTTGATTGGCTGAGTTTAAAGTTTTTTGTCTACCTTAACTCTATTTTATTATTTTATATTAATATTAAATTATATCCATTTTTATATGAATATTAATAACTCAGTCAAAATACAATTATCTTCAAGAACAAAATCTTTGTTATGCTTAATATTTTAAATTTGATTTGTATCTGTCTTAATTTTGCCCTTTATTCAAGCAGTTTTTTCTTCACAAAATTGCCTGAAGCCTACGCTTTTTTGAATCCAATCGTAGATGTTATGCCAGTAATCCCTCTGTTCTTTTTTCTATTAGCCTTTGTTTGGCAAGCTGCTGTAAGTTTTCGATGAGATTTTGAATACTGTCCTAGAATAATTCATGATTTATTCAAGATAAAAAATTCTAATAATTGATAAGATCAGATAAGTCTTATAGTATGGGCCCTTGATTCAAACATTGAAGTTATTGTATAAACGTGAAAAATATGGATTACCTACCCCATGCTCCTCTTTTTTCCATTCTATTAAAAGAAACCTATTCGGTTAGAGCCCCCCGAAATATCTAATTTTCGGTATGAAAGAAAATTTTTGGCACGAAAGACTCGACTCTTATTACAAATGAATTTAGAAAAATGCTTTTCTATTTCGAAAAATTTATAGAAACCACTTCATTTCTTGGTGTCAAAATAGGATATATGGTATAAAAATAGAGAATCTATTTTCTTTTTTTCCAAAAAAAAAAAAAAGATCTTGGAGATTGTCTAATGCTTACTCTCAAACTCTTTGTTTACACAGTAGTAATATTCTTTGTTTCCCTTTTCATCTTTGGATTTTTATCTAATGATCCAGGGCGTAATCCTGGACGTGAAGAATAAAAAAAAAATAAGGCTTTTTCCTTACTTGATTTTTTTTTTTATTAAATGTTCTTAGAATTTTATCTATTCTACATCTTTAACTATTAGAAAATAAATAAAGAAAAAGACTTGAAAAAAAAAAATACCAAGTCATCAACGGAACCGGAAAGAGAGGGATTCGAACCCTCGGTACGAATAACTCGTACAACGGATTAGCAATCCGGCGCTTTAGTCCACTCAGCCATCTCTCCCAATTGAGAAAAGATAATTCCTATGTTACATTACACAACAATACACAACAAGTAGGGCTTGAAAAAAAAAGTCCTTCTTCTATACTTTCTTTTTTTTTTACCTTTTTTATTACTATTTTTTATCTTTTTTATTACTTTTTATTACTATATTATTATTATATTACTCTTAATATATTAGTATTCTAATTAGTATTATTTAGTATTTATAGTAATTTACTATTTAATTACTATTAATTAATTAATTACTATATTAATTAATTACTATTAAAACTATTAAATTAATATTATATTATTAATATTATATTAATAATTATATTAATAATTAATAATATATTATTCTATTAATTATTAATATTCTATTAATTATTATAATTATTAATATTTGAATTTTAATATTAGAAATTAGAATTCTATATTTTTTTTTTAATCTATTCTTTATTTTTATTTTTTTT